TTTCTCATATGAATCTCTTGTCTCCAGCTATTGGAGATCCCATTTCCGTACCAACTCAAGATATGCTTATTGGACTCTATATATTAACGATCGGGAATCGTCGAGGTATTTGTTCAAATAGGTATAATCCATGTAATCGAATAAACTATCAAAATGAAACGGTTGACGATAATAAGTATACGAAAGAGAAAGAACCCTATTTTTGTAGTTCCTATGATGCACTTGGAGCTTATCGGCAGAAACGAATCAATTTAGATAGTCCTTTGTGGCTCCGGTGGCGACTCGATCAACGTGTCATTGCCTCAAGAGAAGTTCCCATCGAAGTTCAATATGAATCTTTGGGTACCTATCATGAGATTTATGGGCACTATCTAATAGTAAGAAGTGTAAAAAAAGAAATCCTTTGTATATACATTCGAACAACTGTTGGTCATATTTCTTTTTATCGAGAAATAGAAGAAGCCATACAAGGGTTTTGTCGGGCCTACTCATACGATACCTAAGCTAAGTAATTATGTGATATGATACCGTGGGAATTCGGTTCTCTACGGCTCAACCGGTATCATAATTCCTGAATTTCTACGTGAATCAAGATCGAGGAAAGGAAGTCTTCAAATCACTGACTCAAACCCATTGTCGAATCCTACTCAGCGGAATATGGAGGTACTTATGGCAGAACGGGCCGATCTGGTTTTTCACAATAAAGTGATAGATGCAACTGCCATGAAACGACTTATTAGCAGATTAATAGATCACTTCGGAATGGCATATACATCGCACATCCTGGATCAAGTAAAGACTCTGGGTTTCCAGCAAGCCACTGCTACATCCATTTCATTAGGAATTGATGATCTTTTAACAATACCTTCTAAGGGATGGCTAGTCCAAGATGCTGAACAACAAAGTTTGATTTTAGAAAAGCACCATCATTATGGGAATGTACACGCGGTAGAAAAATTGCGTCAATCCATTGAGATATGGTATGCTACAAGTGAATATTTGAGACAAGAAATGCATCCTAATTTTAGGATGACTGATCCTTCTAATCCAGTCCATATAATGTCCTTTTCGGGAGCTAGAGGAAATGCATCTCAGGTACACCAATTAGTAGGTATGAGAGGATTAATGTCGGACCCCCAAGGACAAATGATTGATTTACCCATTCAAAGCAATTTACGCGAAGGACTTTCTTTAACGGAATATATAATTTCCTGCTACGGAGCCCGCAAAGGAGTTGTGGATACTGCTGTACGAACATCAGATGCTGGATACCTCACGCGTAGACTTGTTGAAGTAGTTCAACACATTGTTGTGCGTAGAACAGATTGTGGCACTATCCGAGGTATTTCCGTGAGTCCTCGAAATGGGATGACGGAAAAAATTTTGATCCAAACACTAATTGGTCGTGTATTAGCAGACGATATATATATGGGTCTACGATGCATTGCCACTCGAAATCAAGATATTGGTATTGGACTTGTCAATCGATTCATAACCTTTCGAGCACAATCAATATATATTCGAACCCCCTTTATTTGCAGGAGTACATCTTGGATCTGTAGATTATGTTATGGTCGGAGTCCCACTCATGGCGACCTGGTCGAATTGGGAGAAGCAGTAGGTATTATTGCAGGTCAATCAATTGGGGAACCAGGGACTCAACTAACATTAAGAACTTTTCATACCGGTGGAGTATTTACAGGTGGTACTGCAGAACATGTACGAGCTCCTTCTAATGGAAAAATAAAATTCAATGAGGATTTGGTTCATCCCACACGTACACGTCATGGACATCCTGCTTTTCTATGTTATATAGACCTGTATGTAACTATTGAGAGTCAGGATATTCTACATAATGTGAATATTCCACCAAAAAGTTTTCTTTTAGTTCAAAACGATCAATATGTAGAGTCAGAACAAGTGATTGCTGAGATTCGCGCTGGAACATCCACTTTCAATTTTAAAGAGAGGGTTCGAAAACATATTTATTCTGACTCAGAGGGAGAAATGCACTGGAGTACCGATGTGTACCATGCGCCTGAATATATATATGGTAATGTTCATCTCTTACCAAAAACAAGTCATTTATGGATATTATCAGGAGGTCCGTGCAGATCCAGTATAGTCACTTTTTCGCTCCACAAGGATCAAGATCAAATGAATGTTCATTCTCTTTCTGTCGAACGGAGATATATTTCTGACCTCTCAGTGACTAATGATCGAGTGAGACACAAATTGTTTAGTTCGGATCCTTCCAGTAAAAAAGGGAAGGGGATTCTTGATTATTCAGGACCTGATCGAATCATATCTAATGGTCATTGGAATTTCCTATATACTGCCATTCTCCACGAGAATTCTGATTTATTGGCGAAAAGGCGAAGAAATAGATTCATCATCCCATTCCAATATGATCAAGAACGGGAGAAAGAACTAATGCCCCGTTCTGGTATCTCGATTGAAATACCCATAAATGGGATTTTACGTAGAAATAGTATTCTTG